CATTTTAATATCTGTGTCTGTTCGAATCTCATTAACAAATGATCAAGTTACATATCATATAGAAATATGTTATGGAGCCGATATATTTTCTTTGAATCTCATTTTATTTAGGTATTTCGTGTTTGGTTCTAAGTAAAAATTGGAAATCTACAGAACAATTGAGGCAGGGGTGATTTCCCCTATCACCCTTTTATTCACTTTATGATAAGAGTCGATTATTGTGAAATATTACTTAATCCCATGTTAAACAAAATCTATAAATATATATCATCTAAAATATAGAAAATGAGGAAATATTTCGCTTATATGGTATGTATCGTTCTATTTCAATGAAAATAATTTTTCGGTTTTTGTGAAAAAGATTTTTGATACCTTAAATTATTTAAATTCTATATTATAGAATATCTATAACAGTGACAACTCTTCAGTCTATCTGATAGATACGAAAAACCCTCCTTATTTTTTTTATTTTCGTAATTTGATTTTCGTAATCAGACGAAAAGAATAAAGATTCAAATCTTAACTTAGATTATTTTTTTATCCATCTCATGAAAAAAAATTGTATTTCGTTTTTCTTTTCTTTTATCTATTTAAAAATGATGAGTCAATTCAAAAAGAAAGACTTATCTTCCTATGAAGATCAAACGTCATGCTTATTGTCCAATTTTCTTCAAATTAAATAATCAAATTAAATAATGATGTCTAAATAGGAAACTTTTTCAATTTCAATTAGAACTATTTTTATTAAATATTTTTAATGATTGCTTGTAAGTGGAATCTTTATTTGGTACTCAAAAAGTAGGAAATCGTTTAATCTATCCTGTTGAGTCACTTGAAGATGCAGATTAAAAAAGTTATTCGTTTATATATTTCGATTTCTTGCTATTATCTATATATTATTTATGTATGTGAAAGATGCTGTCTTGCTAAGACTTTTTCAGAAAAATCGTTTCATATCATATTATCATATATAGAAGAAAAAGCCTAGATTACGATGTCTATGTACAACTGAACCAATGACTATTCATGATTCCATAATTGAATCAATTCCATACCGGTTCCAAATTAGAGGAATATTATGTTAAAACTTCGTTTGAAACGATGTGGTAGAAAGCAACGTGCGACTTGAAGGACACGATCCGTTGTGGATTTTTCCATCCACCATTTTGATTTATCTAAGGATGAGAGTGCTCTTGGCTCGACATTGTTTGTTCTGTTACACTCGATTTTTTGTTGGGTTGTAAATAGTCCACGATGAAGCTCGAGTAGAAAGGATTAATTCATTTCTCGGGGGCAAGGATCTAGGGTTAATGCCAATTAATCGGAACAACTTCGTAAACGTATCTTCCATATATAGAAATCGAAAGGATCCAATTCGAGCAAGTTTCCAATTCAAAAGCAAGACTTGTTAGAATTTAGCAAACTTTTTCGATTCAAAGTGTATCACACGTGAATCAACTGTCCGTAGGATTCTTTGATAGAAAGAAATAAAAAAAAAAAAGGGGTATGTTGCTGCCACTTTGAAAGGATTAAGAAGCACCGAAGTAATGTCTAAACCCAATGATTTAAAATAAGGATAAAGGATCTGAGAACAAGGAAAGACCTTTTTAATTGTCTCGATAGTCTCACTAATTGGATCAGACTAAAGAATCCAAATAGAATTTGAAACGAGACAAAAGACAAACAAAACAAAAGGGGTTAAAGACCACTCAATAAATGAAAGTGACTAAAGATTTTTCCTTTGAGCTATTTGAGAGTTATCCAACTTGAGTTATGAGTACGAATGGTTTCTTTTTCATTTTCAGGAAGGAAAAAAGACTGAAATCAGAGTCTAATTGATTTTCTAGGCCCATTTGTCATTTAATTTATTAGAATTGCATACATAGACAAAACTTCGAAGCAAATCATTTTTCTCGAGCCGTACGAGGAGAAAACTTCCTATACGGTTCTAGGGGGGGTGTTGGTCATCTACATCTATCCCAATGAGCCGTCTATCGAATCGTTGCAATTGATGTTCGATCTCGAAGAGAAGGAAAAGATCTTAGAAAAGTGGGGTTTTATGATCCAATGAAGAATCAAACTTATTTAAACGTTCCTCTTATTCTATATTTCCTTGAAAAAGGTGCTCAACCCACAGGAACTGTTCAGAATCTTTTAAAGAAAGCGGAAGTTTTTAAGTAACTTCCGTCTAATCAAACGAAATTCAATTAAAGAAAGACTAAGGGGGGGGTAGCAACTTGTATATAACTTTGTATAATTTTGCTCGACTTGTTTTTTGATTTCCCCCCCCTACTGCTGTAATTGTTTCCGTTGAATCCGATATCTAGAATGACAAAACCTTAGTTTATTGATTTTCTAAATAGCAAATTCGGACATTTCCTTCAATTGTGTGGTTTTCATTGGAACTCAACTAATCAACAAGGAATCCACTTTGCTTATTCCACTTAGATTCATGAAATACATTATGAACTAAAAAATCCGAGATTTTTTAGTTCAATTC